GAGGTCGTTTCGAAGAGCCGCCCCCCTACGAGCTTGATGCGGCGTAACCTTCTTCTGACATCATCATGTTCCCTAGAGTGAGGTCTCCACAAAAAAGAAAAAGTTCTATCATCCCATGCGACCTTAATAAAGACATCACTTTCCCTAGCAACATTGATTTCATTTTCCAAAGAAAGAGATCCAAATCCACCTCGATTAGTAAACAGAGACAATAAGAGAGACTGAGAAAGGTCAAAATGAAAAGAAAGAAAAGACTCAATCTATGAAAGATCGAAGTAAGCTGTCGCTTCGAAAATGTGAAATATTTAAGTTAAGAGGATCCATTTCGGGAACGTGGAATGTAAGAGAAATTCAAATGTTATAACTCCAGTACGTCAGGAACCATCAGAAAAAGAAAGACTACCCTCCAAGAAATTGTATAACTTGGAGAAAGTATTCACTTTGCGTTCCCTGAGAAAGAAGATCACAATAAATATTGTGTATGTGTAGAAGGCTCACTCTTGCTTCTCCAAGTGCGCTTACCTCTTGGAGATTGACTCCTGTTGGTAAGTTCACATCCTCAGTAGTCTCTCTATAGACTCTCAAAAGAATTGAGAGTTGGTCAACGATTTTCTCTTTAACAACATCTATCGTTAGATCAGTTACCTTTGTTTCCATATTTTGACTATTCATTTGATGGATCATTCGGCCAGCCCTAACGGCTACAAGAATAGCTACAGGCAGAGCCAAACCCATCCTAGAAACGAAATCAGCAACGAGTTGATCCATAACGAGTATTAGATTGAAGTTCTCTTAAAGAAGACCGCCAACTCGTATCCCGAAGATACAAGACAAGCAAAGCGCCCGGTCCTCTTCTCTTGTGTCGAAGTGTGGTGAGGCCTCACAGAAGGAGTGGGAAATTGGGGAAAAAGCCGAAACGGAACTAACGGAGATCACGGTATACTCCGTGCTGCGAAACGGGCCAGTACAATACCACGTCTTATTGAGGCCATGAAGACGGACAGCGCTTGCCTTGCCTCTTGCCTATATTATATTTATATATAGGGTAGGGTTCTTTTCGATCTTGTACCCAGTACACTGAACACCAACCCAATCTCGACAAAGAAAGTGAACTTTGGGAAAGATCTATCCTACACTTGCATCCTCGCATAAAAGAAAGGACTCAAGGGTTCATAAGGTATAGTAAAGGTTAAGGTCTTTACCTGGACCTGGACGGATCGGATCGAATAGAGCCCTATTCTATCGAGCTCTTGTAGGTGCGCCAAGTTTACTCACCTACTATATTTCTTAGTTTGATTTTTGAAGAAGTTTTCAATCTAGTTTATAAACTAAAATGTAACGATAACCTACATAGGACCTTTTTGTTTAGGATTTCTTAACTGGTTTTTCTTTCCTCTTGTCAATTCAATTGTGTAAATGAAATGAAATTTCAAAACAAGCAGAAAACACGTTTTTGGAAAAGGAAGAGCAATTGAGAGAGAACCACATGCAGAACACATAGAGAACTCTTGTATGTATAGAAGATTGGAAGCTCAGCTTTAAGTCAAGAAGGGTAGGGGAGTCGCTGCGCCTACAATCTCGACAGTTGTGGTTAAAAGGTTTTTCTTTTTTTCACGCATCTATTAAGAAAGGCAGAATCCACACTTTACTTTTATCATTTTAAAATGCCCAAGAGGCCTGGTTCTGGTTCAGCATGAGGAGATAAGGATAGAAGTTATGAAATTGTTATCACACTTATCCATCTTATCGAGCCAACAGCATATAGGAGCAGTCCACCAAATATTTGAAAGAGTCCCCGAGGCACAAAAAAAATGATTCAATTCAATCTTTGAAGCTATCTATCAACAACAGAGGGGCTGCTCATAGTCAAAAGCTACTAGATTAGATGGATTCCAACTGAACTTAAACTTCTACTTGGTTGATAGATTCAGGGGTAGTGCTGGAACATAATTAAGGACGACCTCCATCTCCATATGGTAATTGAAGTCGAACAGGAGCAAACCAGATGCAATTCAATCCTTCTTCCTGGCAATGATTCCCAAAAAAGCAAAACCTCACTAGACCGAGGCCCATTGCTATGGGGACTACACTGTATAAGAGAATGACTAAGGTAATTGCCAATAGATTGAAAGACACGCTGGCTCTTTAACTTTAAAAAGGGCGCCCTCCTAATCTCATTTGGATAGGAAGAGATATTGATGATTATCCCAAGGAGGCTTACTAGTCAGCTGATAGATCAGGTGAGCCAGCCATGATCACTAAACTCGCCAAACCAGGCATATGATAATGTTAATCATAGGTTTCTATATGCGACAGGAAAATGGGATTTGCAGAGTAGGATACGAAAGTTTTTTTATATACAATGAATAGCACCTATGATCCATGGACGACCAGTGGGGTTCATAAGAGGAACCAAACAAAGGTCTGCAACAAGGCTGTCCCCTCTCTCCATATCTCTACGGCTGGTTGCAGATGACACTGTAATAATAACAAAGCCAGATAGAGAGACTTTTCGAGGCTTCAAAACTGGGACAAGACTTTTTTTACTTTGGTCATGTTAAAACCCCAGACGACGACGGATACTAATACAACTGGGATTCAAAGAAGGATTAACAGACGATCTATGGACTTACTTGGCTTGGTCCCAGTTTATAGGCATTAAAGAAATCTATAACTAGTTGGAAAGGGCGCAAAGAAAGCAGGAAAAAATGCAGTCAAAAGAAGCCTGCCTTAGTCTCAAATAGGGCTTAGCCTCAATGGCAGACCAACTACCAAATGCGGAATGACGGTCGTGAGCCGGTCCTTATGGAATTCCTAGGCGTGAAGGTGGACAAGGTGGCGGGAAGCCTCTTTATATGGCGTAGCCCTTCGAGTGAAGCATTCGATTATGCGTGCTGGCCGCTCATCCTTAAAGTAAAGGCCGGGTTGAGAAGGAAGAGAGAAAACTTCCTCATTTTAATTTTAGAAGGCTATATCAACGGGAGCCTGTCAAGGCCGAGGAGGCCCGCTACCGTGCTAACCCCCTTCCCTGGCTAGCTTGCTTTCGCTTGCTTCGTATCCGGTTTGGAGCCATCGTCGCAGTTTAGGTTTTAGCATGCCTTGGCGAGGTTTTGCTCTTTCTTGGGAGCGTAGTTCCCTCTCCCTTTGCTTATCTAGCTTTATGTTTACGGTTGCCCCAGTAGCTTTTATGCAACGGGTGTCAAACTACCCTTCCTCCAAGATGGAAGTTTCGCTCCAGAAAATTAGATATTTAGGAAAAGCCATTGGAACCGAGTATAATAGCCCCTATAAGGACTCAGAGCCCTTTTGGAACTTCTTCCCGCCTACGCCTAGAAGAAAGGCTTTCTTCGTCTGTTGTTACGGATGCCCATTCAAAAGATTCATTCCCTGGTGGATTGATTTGGCTATTGCTTGTCAGCCTCTTTTGGCTTTGGAACATTCATTTACTACTTTTTCCTCCCACATCCTGACAACAGCTGGTTTATGGCACCGGGCTAGCTCATGAAGAAGTCGAATCGGAGTTGTCCAGAATCAGATCTCCTCAGAGCACTCCAGCCTTCCTTCGCCCGGGAATGGTGACAGTTGTTGCCTGCCTTGCGGAGCTTTGCTTTGAGTCCTTTCCTCTCTAGATCTGACCTCGCCCAAAGGAAGGTGTAGGTAGCATAGCGAGATGCTTCACGCAATTGCGCGAAAGACTACCTAAGCTCAAGCAGCAGATACTACCACATACAGGAGAAGAAGCTATAGCTCGAGCTATAGCGCTTATTAGGAATTGTCCAATTCAATGAATTCCAGGGTCAGAGGGAGAGTCACGAAGGGCTATTCTTCGATTGGGTATGATTCAACTTTAACCTTCCCAAAGGGATCAATGGTATACCGAACGAACGGAAATTGCTCAAGTTTAGTTTCGTTAGGGACCGGGTCTACGTCACTTTAGAGGTGGGCCTTGGCTCGATTCCGAAGTCATGAGAGAAGGGCGGTATCCTAATCTTTCTTTTCTCCTAGGATCGAGAGACCATTTCGCTCTTCCTGCCTAAATAAAGAAAGAAAGGTCTTTCTCCCATTTCCCTAGTCGAAGAATTGCTCTATAGCCGAGCTCTCAAGAGTCTTTTCTACCATAATCGTTCTTTCCTTCTTCATCCTATCTGCTAGAGCAGTCAGTGTGGCATCTCCTGCATAGGAGTGAGTGTCGATTAGAGGCCTCTTTAGTGCGTGCACGAAATCTCTGTGACTTTTTGCACCGAAGATGCTATCTTTGTCTATGCCTAAGATAAGAGGTTTTCTATCTCCGATGGAAATCACACTAGAGGAGTGGCAAGCGCTCTTCTTAAATAAGATATTGTTTCAGGTTGCGGTTGCTCATTCTTTATGCGGGAGTACGCAGGATTAAAAACCTATGAACTAACACCCGATTATATGAATGAAATCAGTTGCAAAGAGGGGCCATTCAATAACAAGCCTTTTTTGTACATAATCACCTGTTTGTTGAATAGGGTTAAGTTGATTCGAAATATCTTAAGAGAACCCCAACAGGCCGACGAGCTCTTTCTCAGAATCAAGCTGGCAAATGCCCGCAAGAAACCCATTTATTTATCTATTTATCGTCTAGATGGGGTAGGTGTGAAGTCTACCTTCGTACAAGATCCAATCTCGATTATGTTTCTGCGGAAGTATCTACTCGTTACGGAATGTTAAGTATCAAAGTAATAGATGTTATGTTAGAACCTGGCGTTCTGGGCAACTGGGATCAACTTTCAGTAAAAAAGGGGGCATCTATGTCCATCCTTGACAGACCAACACCCGCCTTTGGGACGTACTAGAGTCATGTCTTTCTTTCCCGGGTCACTCTGGTTATATTGAGATTTCCCTGTGCTTTCTCTTAATGGGAGGAGTGTGCCCCGTTCTTCTCTATCCGGTCTCCTTCTCCTCGAGCATGGGGCATTTCCTAGTTACCGAATCCTACTCTTCCGCTCTCGCTCTTCTTTCTACAGGTACGAGTAGCATCCTATTATAGGGGGTCCTCCCACTGCACTGGAGTGAGTTTATTCCAGGCAAGAAGACAGAGAGTGACCTTGAAGTGTGCTTCTTGTTCGTTTTCTTCCCTTGGCTCCATTCCATCCTTTATAAAGTACAGGTCCCAGGTCCGCCCTTTCCTTTGAATATGAGCTCTTAGATAGATATCAGCATAGCTTCGTAATTAAACTTCTCGCACATCTGCTCTGAAAGCGAGAGCTTGAGATGCATTGCTTGGGTCTTCATTGGGCACTAGTCTAGCACTCTCTCTTCGGTGTGAATAAGAAAGTGTCAAGTGATGGAGGTGTGGCTAGCTTGCTGAATCGCCTCCTCGTACTGCTAATCTTCTTCCCGCTAACTCATTTCTCTTTCGACCGGAACTCCTTAATCAGTTAATCCGGAAGTTCCCCAGAGTTCTTCCTTCTAAGAGGGTTGGCGCAAACAAAAGCAGCAGATATTGAAACTAATAGCAAAGAAGGCTAGGCTCCTCGAACCAGATTCTCTCCGATCTTCTACCGTAATTCGCTAATCTCGATGAAAGAGCAGGTAACTACATAAGGCAGCTTTCCCCGCTCTGTCTTGTCTCGATACGAGAAGGGCTGGTGCTAGAATACTAATTACTATTGCAGCTCTCGGGTCTACTCTCCCTTCCACTCCAGCCTTACCTTAAAGGCCTGGTTTCGTCTGGTAAGCGAGCTCTACTATATATAATATAGATACTGCCCTCTGCTGTTAGCGCTTTCGTTTGGTTGTCCTTTACGTTTTGTTCTTTCCATTCAAGCAATCCTGCTTTTTCGAGCTTTATTGGGTCTAGGTCTAGTTGAGACTGAAGTCAATGCCCCTATTGTAAGGAAAATGGCGAGAATCATCTTATAGAAGTAGTGCTCCTGATTGTCGCTACTGCGGGTAAGAAGATTTCTGCCCAGTCTTCCTAGTTGATCCTTTATCAGTCCGGGATGCCAGCCTTTAAAGTAATTGGTTCAGTTCCTCGGCTTCGGCATAAATGCAGTGCCCGTCATTCCCATCAGTACGGGTGAGGGGTCGAGATCCGTTATTAATGAATGTCTCCTCTGGCCGCTTCTTTTGGGGATTGCCCTTCTATCTCCAGGAGATTGCTGCCTTCCTCGTTCAGTGGGGAAGTCTATTCCCTCTCAATCAATGCCCGGGAAGGGAACTATGAGAAAGGCACTTCAAGAATACATACATCTGGAGATAGGCCATTTAGATAGACCGATTCCAATAGCGTCCCGCAAACTACCGGGAAGCCGACTACATAGGTAGGGGGCGTGCTGACATGCTTGACTTTCTCAATTAAGGAGGTCCGCTAGCTGCTTGAGCCATAAAGACTTCTTCATTCAACGGATTTCATTCATTCATTCACTGGCTTTCCTCTCTAAGAAGTCAGGTCGATCCAAAGCCATTGCTTGAAGCGATTTCCTTGACCGAAGTCTGCTACCGAAGCAGGATTGCTTGACACACAAGCATACCAACCCGAGGGAAGGTCAATAAGGATGGTGGTCGATCAAGCTATTCTATTAAGAAGTAGGAATCCGCTTCTCCATGCCCTTCCATTTTCAAGGGGTAGGCCCTTCGCGGCACACAAACAAGATTTTCTTTTGTCACTGGCGCATTCGGTAGCCCCTTCTAGTGCGCGTACTAAGACTAAGGCTACAGCTCACTTCTTCCTCTTTCTTCTCTTATGCAATATCGAGTTAGCGTCTCAAAGAGCTTACTCTGAATGGGAAACTTCTTCTTCCCCAACTAACCCTCTGTGTGCACGTTCCACAAAAGAGAAAGACTTTGTTCATTGAGTGGGCTCTCTGGCTGTTGAAAGAGTAGAGGCTCTTATCTTTCTTTATAGGCGGCATGGCATATAAACGAATGTCGATTGGTCTAATTCGAAGAAATAACATAACTGGTTCGGTATAATAGGTCAACATAGGCAAGATAGGTTAGTCCTAAAGCACTCACTCTGATCCCCGACCAGTTCAGCTTGAATTGGAAGCCTAATAGAAAAAGCCGGTTGGAGGCAGTTTGGAGTACAAAAGAGTTTAAGTACTCACAGGTTCAAATAGTGACTTCGGGACAGAGATAGTGAATCCTTTTTCTTCGGAAAGGAAAGGACTCAGCATCCACAGCTCCGCCCGGCCTTTCCCAACCAGGAGAGCTTGAAGAGGACATATGGCCCAGGATCGAAGAAGCAACAAGGGAGAGATTCCACCGATTAGCCTTACCCGATGACCGTTAGCAGGAGTTGACAGGGGAAAGTACTTAATTACGGAAAGCGGTAAACAAAGCAAACAAGAGATGAACGCGTTACCATAAAACCAATACAGCAGGACGAGAGATTCACCGAAGCCATAAAGAGCAGCTTAACTTTAACTAAGAGATGCTAGTCCCCTATAGAGCTAGCAGCTAGAGGGAAGGCGGATAGGCCATAGACCGCAGGAAAAGCTACCCCAGACACTGAAGACTTATACGGCAGGGCAGGAGTTGAATTAAAGAATCGTACTGCAACTGCTGAAGAGAGATCAGAGCTAGTACTAGAGGAAGCGATAGCCCCACTACTCTTAGTGACTGGCTACTTTACTACGCCATTTTTCGCATCGAAGACATACAAGCGCACTCTCTCTGGGCCATCCGTGGGGCTTCCTCCGCTATGAAGCATAAGGAACTGCCTTCATGCGCTCTTTCTACTGGATTTGGATGAGTACCTTAGCTCTACCCCGAACTGAACTCCCCCCTCACCGAATCAAATATACCTAGCACAAACAGGTCTCATTTCAGCTGGGGCATAGCCCTTATCCTTCAAAAGCTCGGTAAAGACTCTTTTCGCATCGTTGCCGTAGCCTATTTCACACCCGCAGAAAAAGGAAAGATCATATCATAGAATATAGAAAACGGGGTTCCTATCAAAGATGGACCCTGTCGGAAGGTGATGGTCTTCGGTAGCTATAGGGTGAAGGTCTTTCTGCGGGAGCAAGGCGGTTCGTGGTCGCCGCTGATAATCCTTAAGTCGACCCTGAAAATAGGTAAGGATCGGCACGCAACCGATTCACTTTCTTGCATTTCGCTCATTCTTATGTACTCTTCATAGACACCATTGGACCGGTCGGGGACACTATCGTCTCCCCTCCCCCCTCGTGCAGTTTGAGTCTATTTGTTCAAGCTCAAGTTCTTCTGTTCAAATAATATATTATTATTTGGAGTTTGAGCTTCTGACCCCTATTCATTATCACTAACTTGGGCTTAGCTTGAGCTTCTAATTACTTATTGGTCTTTGTCAAGAAGCAAGCTACCTCCCTCAGTCGAAGTCACTCCAGTTATTGCTAGCCCGGGCTTCCATTATGATTACTATACCACGGGTCTTACTTAGTATAATATATAGTATACGAGTGTTGGATGATTTGATGATTATTACCTCCTGGGTCGGGCAAGAACCCTGCTCGCATGATGTGCTCCTTACCCTATTCGCTTCGTTCCCGAAACCACCGAGTTATTTGATCATAGAAAGAGGCCCGTCCTATCATCTGTACGATAAAAGATGAAACAATAATAATTCAGCTGATTCCACCTTGTTGGGCTTTCTTTCTGTTAGGGACTGGACCTCCACTTTGTTCTTCAGAGAGATCCCGTCTTCCTACTGCCGGACAAGACTCTGCATGGGATGAAATTAACTTGTAGTGATCTATGCGCTTATGCGACCGACTCTTTCGCTCTTAGCTTTACCACGTGTAGGCAGGGAGCTTTACAAACCCCGGATAGGGCTTTGCAAAAGTCTTTCTCCAAAAAGAATAGATAGGACTATTTATAATAATGAATGCTCCACCGCGATTACTGAGGGTCAGATCGAAGAAGTTCTTTGTTCGTACTCATGCTAGGTCATCGGCTAGTAAGGACTACTGCTGACGAAGCAAAAAGGTATGCATTTGGTTCCGTCAGCCTTATAACTTGAACAGAGAAAGGTATCGCTTATCAAAGAAGGGGGTTGGACCGCTTTGCTTGGGGCACCCAAACCCAAGACCAACGCTTTCTTAATTGGGATCGCCAGATCCAATGCAATGGTAAAGGTAGTGACTCGGGGTTGATGGGGGATTTGGCCCGAATAATCTAATTCCTTAGATCTTGGTTTCGAAATCGAGGCCATAACAAGGACTTTGTAACAGGAATGCAGCCCTCGGTTAAGCGCGCTTTCCTATTTGTTCTTAGAAATAAAGTTACAGGGCTAGTTTTCCTGCTGGATGATTCTGAATCAACTACTTTGATCAGCCCAACCAGACCCCGGTGTTACCCTTTGCGCATTAGCGAGCCCCTCTCTTAATGGTGTAAATGCCCAATGCAGCTTTTCTCCTAATGGAAATGTCAAATGAACATCTTCGCAGATTCCTCGAGGCTCATCTTTGAAGAAAGTTTCCAGGAACAATGTTGTATGTAACCAGGATCTATAATCTATAGGATACCAACCTCCCCCAAAAAAAAGCCAGTACAGTAGCTCTCCTCTATATGGTTCACCTTCGAATTGGAGCTTTTTTTAATGGAAAGGGTTCTTTCGTGCTATCGGAGAGGGGTCGAACCCTTAACTTATTTTATTATGTTGTACATAAATAGAATCTATTTATGTTATGTAATATTAGAAATAAAAAGGTGGCTGTTCTGTTAATGGGACCAAATGAGTCACTTTTATACTGATTCCTCTTTGAGGGGTTGATTTTGAATGACTTTCTGATTTCGCCCGGATTACCTCCACTCCCTTGATTCGGAGTCAGGAGCCCCTGTTCTTATTCGAAGGTCTTTGCTTACGCCGCGCTTCCCCCTCCTTTGGTCAAGGCTGGCGGAATAACTGACGATTGAAAGGTAAACGGGAGAATGAAATGGGGAGGTTGGAGGGTCTGCCTTACCGGAAATTGAGTATTGGAAGGAAATGAAAGGCTTTTACTAAGACCACCGAGCGAATGAAGAAGAGAAAGGTTTTGTTTGAAGCAGATTTGACTGAAGGGAGAGGAGGCGAAGGTACTACCGAACAATGGTTGTGGGCTGTACGAGGGCTTTCCTGAATGACAAGGGAAATCTCTATCAACTACGGGAAATGAAGAGTGAACGATGGCTTGGATTTCATGATGGCTTAGGCTAAAAGGGAAAGGGCTTTGGTTGGCCATCGCCCTTTGGTTTGGGCTCTTTCAAGACAACTCCTTCCGTTCGAGACTAGTTGCTGCCAGAGACCGTGGATTTAACTACTCCTCCCTCACCAGCAGGGACCCTTCTTCTGATTAGGCGCCGATACGGATTCATTCCAGTAGGGATTGCTCCTTTACTTTAGGTTTAGGTATCGATGAGGTATTTCCTGTAATTGCAGGGGCTCGATAGCGAAGAAGGAAAATGAGCCCTAGAATCTATCTCATGAAGCTCCGAGACCAGTTCCTCTAGGGAGCAATTACTTTTTAACTACAATATTACTACGAAACGAGACGGAGGGATTAGACACTGACGCCTACTGACCGGGTCGGGCACGAAGGAGGAAAGGAGACTATACCACAGCTTGAGACTGGAAGGAGCCTCCGGCTTCGGTTGACGACCCAGGATAAAATAGAGTGAAGGGAGTTCATAGAATCTCCTGAGTCTGAGGCGTCTCTAGCCCTTATGTAGTAAGGTCCCTCCACGGAAGTCAACGAGTTTGATGCCCTTTTTTTCGAGCCCTTGAAAAGGTCATGTTTAAATAGTTCCAAGTCCGCGGGTCCAAGGGTGAGTAGCTGGAATCATATAAGGGCTGTAGGAACGGTTCACCCATAAAGGGAAAATGAATGTCAGAGAAGATGTTGGCCCTATCAGAGAAAAAAGCCCCTCTCTTCTTACCCAGTGTTCGAGTGCCGGTTTAGTCAAACCAAGGAAAGAGAACCTCGAAGCCTTTCTCTCGGAGATCGGTCATACTGTCTAGCTTGATGCTGTCCTTTTACCAGCCCCTTTATTCTGAAAAGGAGGATTTTCTTTATGATGCTGATTCAATGGTTTGTGGGTGGTCTTGGTACCTCATTGAGCTGTGGTCAGTTCGCTTTAGCCAACCTGCTAGCTAGTCAAGAGTATTTGATGACTTTGATTTCGCCTCGCATCCGCCATATCGATAGGAAGCGGGGCGAGGGTCTTTCATTCGAGAAAAAGGGATGTTCAGGGCCGGGCCTTTCGCAGCTTTCTAAAGGAGATAATTGAAGAAAGTTCTAGCCCGAGAGAAAAGAAAGATCAGATTTGCGTTGATTTTTCCAACAAAACTAAGTACTTTTTGGTCTTTATCATTCAGAAGACTCAGTCCCACACTCTGACTTCAATGATGGGAACAACCTCCGCACTCCGGCGCTCCAACGAACAACAGTTCTCCGCCTTACTATACTATATATTTATCATAGAATAGGCGGCGAAAGCGCCACAACATATATATATCTTGTTCCGTGCTATTGAGAGATAGGGGACAAAACGCCCTTAGACCTATACCGGCGGGGAGCAGCGGATACACTTCAGAGATAGGAAAAAGGTTCACAAAAATGAAGAATCAAAGCATGTAGTTGGGAATGGAATGCTACTGAGGTCAAATCCAGAGTGAAAAAGGCGATGGCGCTTGCCGTAGAAAGAGATTAGACCAGTTTGGTACTCCTACTACCTATGATCAAAAGTTTTCAAGACAAATCCGTGAGTCTAGTCATGCTGCTTCAAAAGAATCCTCTGGGTCTTTTCTTCCTATCTGGTTCTCTGGAACCGGTGAAATCCTATGTTCATAAGCACACTTAGCCTTTCAATAATATCCAACCATTTAAAGAAAGTTTTAGACATAATTAACTACACTTACTAGTCGTTGGGCTTTTGCACCAGGCTACTTAAGGAGTCATTATGAATACTCATGTAACATTTGACTCGCCCTATTGCGTAGCTATAACACTACACAGGGGGGGGGGCGTCCAAGATGCTAACTTTGGAATCTTAGTCACTGAGGTTAAGGGTTAACCTAACCAAAAGGAACTAAGACGACGTAAACATAATCATAGATCACTGCTGATTATGTCGCGTCTAGACACAGCTAAACAACACTCCATTCGGAGGCGCTCAGCGTGTGCGGGAGAGCAATCTCCCCACCCTCACTCACTCAGTATCACTGAAATACTGAATGGTGCCTAAAAGTAAAAAAGGGACAAGGAACGAGTAGAAAAACAATTCGAATTGGAAGGAAGGATTCAATCCATCGTAGAAAACTCCAGTGCGCGGATGCATAGCGTCGTAGCATTCTTGGAGACGGGTGAGAGTCGGAATGAGCTTAGTCAAGACTGACTCCTATTCATATTCTTCCTACTTGCTTTCCTATTCCAGATGGCTTTACTTACAGCGGGTGTGCTGACTTGACCCGAGGAGATCCGATTGCTTGTGCTTATGTACCAGTTCCTATTGCTTGCTTTACTATTCTGATTCCGATTTCTATTTCTATTGGCAGCTGGAAAAGAAAAGCCTTTCGTTATCTTAAATCGACTAGTAACGCGATGTCTTCCCATAAAAAACAACGTCCGACCCCGGGTCATAACAAGCAGTTTTCGGCAACGGAATCGGCCAATGCCAAGACACTTTTCATTTGACGCGGATCCGGTTTTGCACCTTTTGTGATTTCGATAGGCATCGCACCCTCACCTCAGGATCAGAGGGCTTGTTTGAGCGCTGCGCTAGGGGCACCACAGAACGGAGAGTGTACGAGCGCCCCTTTGCTTTGTTTGAGCGTTTTTTTTCTTTGTTCGCTTCGCAAGTGACGGTTGTGCTCCTCTTCCTTCGCTGCTTTCGTACACCAGGGGGATAGAAGATAAGGTAGGCTAAGCCGGAAAGAGAGAGCAGTTGGTTCTATAATTGAAATAATGGAAATGCTCTGTCGTAGAGCTTCGCTAGCAGTGTCGAGCTTTGCTCGCGATTCGACTGGAACTAAAGACCTGAATGAAAGTTCAGAGCTCTCGCGCTGCTATCTAAAGAATGAATAAACCGCTACTGAACAAGAGCGAGTGAAGTGAGTAAGCCCCTTTAGAGAAGAGATAGGGGCGAGCCAAAGAGAAGTTGTAGCAACGAGCTACTAATACTAAGGAGTGACTGTGTTGAAGCTTCAAACGTAGGGCTCGCGACGACTTCGAGCGAACCCAACCCATTTGAGGTGACTGCTGCTGCTTTCGATGCCGAAGACACAACAGTCGGTACTGCTAGGGACTCCTTTTTGGCACCGGGATAGGGTGGCGCAAAGCGAGTTCGATCCCTCCCTATATAATTATTATACGTAATTATAAGAAAGGGGAAACGAATCTCCTCAGATTACACAGAAAACCTGATTCACCTATAAAAATAAAAGAGAAATCTTTAGAATTCCTAATTAAGGGGACAGAGTGAGGTTCGACGTAGTTGACTGCACACCAACCGCTGTTTCGCTAGCTTCTCATTTCGACGAGAGACCCGCGGAAAGTCGTCACGGCCTCAGAAGGTTCAGCCGAGGGATTGGAGGGGGGGGCCAGCCAGGTTCAGTGTCAGTAGGACTAGCCTTTCTTTCCTTATTTACAGAGAAATTTCATTTGCTCATTTTCAACTAGATCAACGATTGGAAGATCGGATATGCCCCATCGCCTTAGTCGACTTGTTCCTGAGATGAGAAAGCTTGACTCGCTTATCAGAGCTTGGAAACAGACTACGCACTTAGAAGCCCTACTCCATTGTGGTTGCTTGCCTTCATAACAGTAGGTTCGGTCAGCAGAGGGCTCTCCGGAGAGAGACTGATGTTGCAAATCAAAGATCTCGTACTACTTGATATAGGGATACCTGGAGATTCTTTTTTTCTTTTTTATTTGAATAGAAAAAAGAAGAAAAAGGGAGAGGAAAAGGAATGAAAGAACAATCCTTTCCTTTTTTAGATTATAGTTAAAGAAATCCGAGGCCGATTCGGTTCTTAATTGAAAAATTATGCGGAGTCCATGAGAATTGATATATCATACCAGAAATCCAATGGGTTAACCAACCGGGGAAAGGCTCAAGAATAAAAGGAAAAGCGCCAACATTTGTTCCTTTGTTTCATTAAGGACTTGCGATAGGGGTTGCCCCCGGATTTTACTGAGTAATAATAAGAAGACTAGTGTGCTAAAATGAAACACACAGAAACAGAAAGTGTTCTGAACGTCCTTCAGAATACAAAGGATAAGAAGAACGTTCATAAAAATCTGAAATAGGAGAGGATTTGCGCCTTCGGCGTGGTGGCGCAAAACCAAAAATAGAAGGCGCGGCGCATCCCCCTGCCATGGGCAGTAGTCGTTTTAATGTAACACCAGTATCCATCGGATCATAAGACCCATGGAGTAATAAAAGAAGGAGACTGAAAAGCAATAAAAAGAAGATGCTTTTCTTTTTTGATAAAAAGAAGAAGATATCGAGTAAGATTATCTGAATTAGAAGGGAAAGTGCCAAGTCTTGCATTTTTGGATGAAAAAAGTATCGCCCGACTAGCAGGGCTAGAAAAGCGATATCATAAGGAAGAAAAGGGAGAAATGCAAGACCTAGGATTAATAAAGACAACATGACTGCTTCTGGTGATTCTCTACAAATCACCAGAGTCGCCACATTGCTTAAAGAAAAGGAGAGTCTGTGGACTTGGATCTACCAAATGATAAGAATGCCTCTGAGATTCAATCATAAACGACTTCTTCTCCAGTTGAGGCATTTGAGAAAAAAGAAATTCTTCCAGAAAGAGACTCCTTCCTGTACGAGGAGTGAACAACTATAGTTCTCTATAGAGAACTATTACCAAAGCATGGGAAAGATGCACAAACAAAAGAAGAAATGAAAGTCCTACAACTTACTACATCCCTCCCAAAAGATTGACGTAGACAGCCATGGCCTGTATGTAGCATTCACCCGTTGGCCCATGGAAATAAAGATCCCTTACCTTAGGGCATCTAAAACAATAGGTAAGTTGTCGGTATCTCCAATCACTTCCCGGCAAAAGGCCGGTAGCGTCCAATCATTTGGAAGTGGATTTTGTCTAAATGGAAGAAGTTCCGACATACGCGCATAGAGGCAGCTTTGAGCGGAACTCAAAGCATTCTGACATAGGATCTTCGGGGTTTTGCCCCTCCATACGGAATTGGCTAATGCCGATAGAGAATTGAAGAGTGCAATTTTATTCTCACGTCTGTCCATATAGTTCATTTTTGACTGCTCCCCTCTCAAACTGAAGAGAGACTTGTCGGAAATCGCCGGTTGGTTTTTTCCAACCAAGAAAGACATGGGAGAATAGAATGAATCCAATGCATTCTTTTCGATACAGTAGGGTACACTTCTCCCCAATATGAGATAGGTTGCAGCTATAGTCAGAACTCCAACTGGGACAATATAGTTTAAACCATCTTTTTCTCTTTATATCGCGTTATATTAAGGCTTCTACCGCCTCCACTAATACAGTACAACACGAATTTTGGGAGGTTTCTTTTCTTCCTCTCTTAGTATTCATGCCTTTGTCCGGAGGCCTTCTTGCACCAGCTCTTAAATTAAAGAGAAAAGCACTGTTTAGCTTAGTTAGCTTAGATCCTCTTTGAGATGAAATGCGGAAAAGTCCTAATCAAAGGCGAAAGGCGCCATCCAAGCAAAGTGGGAATACCCAGCAAGATCCGACCAACAATCGAGTTCATACCCGGCGTGAGGCTTTAAAGAAGAAAGCCCAGGCTCAAAGGCCCTGTCATATTGTCAAGCCTGAGAAAGCCTAGCCCGCAAGCCTGCTTCACCTTCACTTCCTTCCGTACCTGATTCTTAGTCTGCTCTAAAGGCAGCCAGTGACTCGAGGTCTTCTGGAGTGACTCTCGGGTAATTTCAATGGTTCAGCTCTGGTTCAAATGGTATCCGGGGTATATCTGTTATCTGTTGTTCACGAATCCGTTTCAGGTTTTCAGGCATACCCGGTCTTTTCTCTTTCAGTTGCTGCTCCGGGGAAAGGACGTAAGCAGCAGCACCTCTCCCTTTCATACGAAACTTGTCATTTTTCCCTGACCTAGAAATAGGAAGAAGATCTATCCAGTTAGATAGAAAGCAAGATTAGACATAAATAGATTGATTCTAGACTATTTAAGATGGTTGGCTAAGCGTTGGATTTTCATCCTTCCCCCTTCTTTCTTCAACGGAAACTCTTACTTCTAAAAAGCGGCTTCGACTTAAACAACCTGTCCAATACGCCAGGAATGACCACGGAATTTAGAACATGGTGGTCGGAGGAATAAAAACCTTGCTTTCAAGCCAATCGAAGCCATCTCACCTGGAGATGTAAAAAGGAGAATCCCGACCGAAAAATCCCAGAAAGGAAAGAGCAAGACCAAGGAATCCGTCCCAGAGCCCTCGTCGAGTCAACTTTATCCTCCCAAGAAAAGAAACCCAAGAAAGGTATCTCCTTTTCGGTCTTTCGTTGTTTAACTCCCGCGGCCAAAAAATGAGTTGTTTTTCTATTTTGTAGACAAAAGTGCTAAACCCCCTACCCCTAAGTCCGCAATGTCTTCAGTTAGGAGAACCCGAGCTACCTCGAAGCGCACAGCTGCAGAAACTGCCTCTGCTTTGATTAAGAATAAAAAAAAGGAAAGACGAAGGCAAACCCACTGACGAAGCGTCTGAGCCTCTGGAGGTAAGTGAGGGAGAAAGTGAGCTGGCTGAAGCCAGAGCCTACAAAAGGATCCATTATTGGAGTGCTGCGCTTCTCAGGGCCCTCTGTCCTCGGCCCCGCCGGGGCGATCCAGTCACCCGGAGTTCGACGTTCGATCCATTAGGTAGTTCGCATCAGTTCTCGGACCGGTCTAGCACTCAACCCATTTTTTTCTATAGCGGATTTTGCTTTGTGACGCCCGAACCCGAAGCGAAGGTGCAAAAGGAAATGAACGCATTATCCTTTAATTGCTCGTCACTAATCCGTTTCTAGTGATTCCACGTTCATAGTTCTTTCCATTTTGCCGGTCGGGAAGAAAGATCCAGAAAGATTCTCTCTTGCTTTATAGGTCACGGCCGAGAACGGAGAAATAGAGGAAGCAAAAAAGCCGGTTCATGCGTACCAACGGAAGAGTTTGATTGAAAGTCAGGTGTCAATTGCTTCCTGCCTTCGAGTGAGATGTAGCTAGGATATGATACCTATGCCTTAGTCTGAGACTTTTTGAGGTGCTATTGATGCCAAAGTTCAAAATAGCTCTGCATCTGTCCATCGTGCTCCAGCTCCGTCCTTTGCAGTGGTAGAACCTGGTCAACCCATTCCTACTACCTCGTAGCCTTCTGTGGACCTTTCTTTTTTTATGAGATTTCTGGTTATAAAGAAGTTCAGTCACTGAATTCGCAGGCACTCCATCTGATGGATGCCCTTACTCTCATTCTAAAAAAAGGCAATGTCCCACTAAAGGTACGGGGGGTGGCGATAGACCTCGAGACACATTCCCTCCCTCAAACACAAAGACAGAAAAAGAAAGGCTTGCTGCGGAAAAATGAAACCTTCGACCACTTCGAAAACGGACGGAGAGCATTCACATAAAGAAAAAAGGGGGTGCCTTTAGGTTAGGGGCCAGTTAGACCAGCATGACCTCAAGTGATTGAACAAGGTCAGGACGACCCTCAACGAAGAAAGATAAAGAAGCAATTCCGCCTTCAAGGGGCCATTACACGATGCAAGAGAAAATGAGAAAGCAATGCCCCGACCTGAAAATCATTTCCCCTGACTTCGACCAATGACCCATGGTTCGACACCCGAACACTCCTCGATCTCCTTCAACGGGCTGAAATCACTCAAGGCACTGGCCCCTTAGCCGAATCAAAGACACTGGATTTATCCACTTGGAACATCATAGACTGGCTCCACGACACCGGCAGACGGAAAGAAAATGAAGTTCGAAAGATAGATCTGCTCATCGAAACCCAACCTACCGAAGGTTTTGACCTGGAATGGAAGGAGAAAAGCAAAAGACTAGTCCACGAAGAATAGCCCTAGTTAGGATCTCTGTCCCCTTCTTAAACTATGGCATGCCTCCTCTTCCTCCTAGCTAGATTCTCTGCATCCTGGCTTTCCGCTCCTACGCTTCCGGATCCTCCTACTTCTTGTGCCTACGCTACAGCTCATGCCAAAGAAGGACCTACTGAGGGACCAAGCACTAAAGGCAAAAGGATGCTTATCTGGATTAGCCTACTTCTTCTATGTTACGTCCTTCCCCTTTCTTTTGTTGTATTCAGTGGGTCAGGGAGCCCGTGCTTTTTCTTACTGGGAAAGACGTCGCTAGCCTAAGGCAGGCTTCGCTATCCTCCCGAAGCTGGCATTTTCCAATGGTTTTTGCCCACTCACTTATATGGGTACAGGGGGCTTGACTATATTTTACTTTATTTAATTAAGTTTAGCTGGAGTTAGAGTGGGTCGATCTAGCCGCCCTAATTGATTGACCCGGTTGAAGATCACATTACTAAATCCGAATGATGATTTCATAATCGGTGTGAAATGGAAGATTTTCAGAAGTCAGATAGACCGTTGGAAGGGCTTCAGCCATTGGCAGGTGCTCACGTCTACTATGGCTCTTGGCCTGGTAAGGGCCTAAACGACTTTCCAGGAATCTCTTTTCATAACAGACTGAGGCCGAGTCAAGTCAGAATGAGAAGAAGAAGGCAGTCGACCACAAGCCGACCATTACCATTATAGGGACCAAAACAAAAGGAATGAATTTGATTCATCTCTAGGTGACCACCTTAGTCACTCATAGATCAGCAAATCCGCACTTTTCTTCTTTTGCTTTATGCCTTTCCTTTGGCACCCTTAGTAGAAAAAAAGAGAGAAAGAGAGCTATTTTACGCTGAGCAAGGCTGGTGATGTGCCACTGTATGGAGGGCTCAGAGAGAGTAGAAGTGCTTTCCTTCACGCTGAGTGTGAACTTACGATTTCAGGTTAGACCAGGAAGATTGCTTATGACATCAATCAGCTAGGTCCGTCTGTCGAATCGTTTTTCAATGCATGCGATCTTTCGAGTAGGAGTAGAGTGAAGGGTCTCGCTTTCCAGTTTCTCGGCTGGGAATATGCCGGCAGGTTCAGAATCGGACCCTCGCACCGAGAGAAAACCATCGCTTTTTTAAAAAGACAGAGACAAAGCAAAAAAATGAGTCATTTGCGAGCTGGGAGGAAAAGGAACTTGCTTCCAAAGATAGGGGGCGCAAGGAAAAAGTGGTTTCATCAGGATCCGGTCCCTTCCACCGATGGTGGAGTAAGCTTCCTCTGTCCTCTCTCTTCCAGTCGATCTGGAACTTGTGCTTCCCTCTTAGTTCGAAAGCAAGCTACTGCTTTCCTCACCACTGAATACTCCGAACTGGTCCCCGCAAAGCCTGGGCTTCTTCCCTCTTTTTATTGATACCACTTTTTTAATGAATCCCCCACTTCTGACGCTATCCTTCTTCTCTTGTGCTGGCCAGCCTTCTGAAGCTCTTTTTGACGTCTGACATTGCCTGCTGTGAAAGATCAATAAATGGCTTGACAGGACTCACTCGGGCAAGTAAGCGAGCCAAGGTTTAAGACAGTTCGGGAGTCAATCCAGTAAGGTAGGAAAAGTTTCGGTTATGAGTTATGAAAGAACCTAGCCTGTTTAGCGAGATGCTAGATTTTTTTAGGATACCCCATGAAAGAGTTCACTCAACAACAGCAAGAAGAGTGACGGTTCGTAGCTACAGTAGAGTGAGACCGGTTTGATAGGCAATCGGAAGACGTGCTATTTTACGTGATTGAATCCGCTGCAATCGATACACATTCTGTAATCTTTCTGTCTGTCAATCAACTTGCAAAACTCCCGTCAAATTAGTTTAAAAAGGGGCTATCGTAAGCTTTTCTTTCCTTTCGGGCACTTCTGTCTACGGACCCTTTCTTCTCTTATATTTATGCAATTTGCTATTCTGTGAACCTTTCTTCCAAAACAGAAAGGCAAACTTCACACTGGCCAATTTCACACCTTCCG